CCAAAACCCTATTAATAGATAGGAACACATTCCAACCAATTCCCAAAAAAAATAAATTTGTATCAAATTTGAACTAGTAACTAATCCCAACATGGAAGTAGTGAAAAAACTCATATAAGCAAAAAATCTCAAGTATCCTTGATCGTGAGCCATATAATTATCACTATAAAAAAGAACCGTGATTCCGACAGTAGTAATTAACATTGACATAATAGAAGTAAGTGGATCGATCAAGCAGCCGAATTCTAAAGAAAAATCATTATCGAGTGTCCAAGACCATACATATTGGTGGAGATAACTGCTATTTATTTGCTGAATAGATAGATTAGTTGAAAAAATCATGACTATACTTAACAATAAAATACTTGGAAAAGCCCACATACGACGAAGATTTTTTGTTGCTGTCGGAAAAAGAAGAAGTCCCACCCCTATTAACAAAGGAACTGGAAGTGGAACGAAAGGTAAAATCCACCCATATTGATATGTTTGTTGCATAAAAAAATTGAAATTCGTAATAAATTCTTTCCGATTTATCGGATTTTACTTCTTTTTAAAGGAGTCAATAAAAAAATGCAAATATGCACTAACTTAATCTAACTTAAATAAAAAAATATAGCATTTTTATTTATTTTTACTTATTCTTTCTGAAATTCTTCTCAATATTTCAAATATTCAAATCAAGAAGTGACAATTGGTCAAATCAAAAAAAAGAGAAAAATGAATTATGAGTCTCTTTCTAATTTAAAAATTCAAGTCAAAATTTGACAAATTAAGTAAAACCATTCTTCTTTTTTTTTAGAAAAATTTTATGCGATTTTACGGTATCGTTCATAGTCCATTCTTTTAGAATTTTAGAAAAAAATTTTATAGAAAAGCGCAGATTTTTTCTTTTTGAACAATAGATGTCTTTCACATCCAGCTATACCAATGAGTAATCTCTTAATTTTTTTTTAATGGCAGTTCCAAAAAAACGTACTTCTGCATCAAAAAAGCGTATTCGTAAAAATTTTTGGAAAAGGAAAGGATATTGGGCGGCGTTAAAAGCTTTTTCTTTAGGGAAATCTCTTTCTACCGGGACTTCAAAAAGTTTTTTTGTACAACAAACAAATAAAATCAAAAAATAAATACGTTATTAAGGAATAAAGTGGAAAACCTAAGAACAATTTAAATCGACCTGACTCAAAAATTGAACCCTTCCTTTTCAAAAATAAAATTTTCCAATTCCATTTCCTGGTGAATTAATCAATAGGAAATGGAATTCTTCTGTTTACTTTGGCCGAATTCAAACAAAGTGTTTTTTGTTCATTGAGAAAAGTTCTTTTTTAGTTACACTTTTTAAAATCAAATAAATCAAAAAAGATAAATTCAAAAAATGTTTTTTTTTTGGAGGGGGCTTAATTCATAGTAAGACTCGCCCGTTTTACACGAGTTCAAGTCGAAAAGAGTCTAAAATCCACAATAAAACAAAAAACCTAAACTAAAAAAAGAAACCTTCAAGTGCATATTTGAACAAATTTAGGATTCATCGATTTGAATCTTTCCTAGAAAACATTTCACCCAATTTAATTCTTAAATATAGACGCTTTCTTATTAATAGGTTATTATGGGGTCAAGACAAGCCGCTATGGTGAAATTGGTAGACACGCTGCTCTTAGGAAGCAGTGCTAGAGCATCTCGGTTCGAGTCCGAGTAGCGGCATGGCATGTCAACTCCTAAAAAAAGAAAATAGATCTTATAATGAATAATAATGAATTCCATTTCTGATTTGGATTTTATAATTAAGGAAATTTTTTTTTATGATATTTTCAACTTTAGAGCATATATTAACTCATATTTCTTTTTCGACTGTTTCAATTCTAATTACAATTCATTTGATAACCTTTTTTGTCGATGAAATAGTAAAACTATATGATTCATCCGAAAAGGGCATGATAATGATCTTTTTGTGTATAACAGGATTATTAATTTCTCGTTGGATTTATTCAAAACATTTTCCACTAAGTGATTTATATGAATCGTTAATCTTCCTTTCATGGAGTTTTTCCTTTATGTATATCGTTCTATATTTCAAAAAAAAGAAAAATATTCTAAACACAATAATTAGCCCAAGTGCTCTTTTTTCCCAGGGCTTTGCTACCTCAGGTCTTTTAACGGAAATACACAAATCCACAATATTAGTACCCGCTCTTCAGTCCGAGTGGTTAATAATGCACGTAAGTATGATGATTTTAGGATATGTGGCCCTTTTATGTGGATCATTATTATCAGTATCAATTCTAGTCATTACAGTTAGAAAAAAGAGAAAATTTTTTTCTACGAATAATCGTTTATTTCATTTTAACGAGTCATTTTTACTTGGTAAAGTCGAATACATGAATCAAGGAAAAGTAAAAAATGATTTACAAAAAACTTCTTTTTTTTCTCCAATAAATTATTATAAGTCGCAATTGATTCAACAATTGGATTATTGGGGGTATCGGGTTATTAGTCTAGGATTTCTCTTTTTAACGATAGGAATTCTTTCTGGAGCAGTATGGGCTAACGAAGCATGGGGATCCTATTGGAGTTGGGACCCAAAAGAAACTTGGGCTTTTATTACTTGGATCATATTTGGAATTTATTTACATACTCAAACAAATCTAAAATGGAAGGGTACAAATTCAGCAATTGTAGCCTTTATTGGATTTCTTATAATTTGGATATGCTATTTTGGAATAAATCTATTAGGGATAGGATTACATAGTTATGGTTCATTTGGATTAACATCTAATTAAATTCAAAAAGGGGTTATTACCAATAGGAATAGAAAAGCATACAACACATATCATTTTATGAACTAGCGAGAGCCCCGCGAATCAAAGTCACGGGGCTTTCGCTAGTTCAAATTCATTTTTTTTTCTTAACAAAAGAAAAAGCCTTCTTTATTGTCATTGGACAACGAACCTTTTTGTAAATGATAAGATATTTCAATTTTTTTTCAATAAAAAAACTATCTATAAAAATAATTAGATAGGATAACTTCAACTTTTTCAACTGATAGTGAAAGAACGAAATCTGGGTACATCCCAATACCAAGTACGGGTAAAAAAATAGAGATCGAAAGAAATAATTCTCGCGGCCCAGAATCAAAAAAATAAGAGTTTAGGCCGTTAAATATCTTGTATCCATAGAACATCTGGCGTAACATAGATAATAAATAAATAGGGGTTAATATCATTCCAATTGCCATTACAAAAGTAATTAGGATTTTTGTCATTAAAAGAAATTTTGGACTAGTAACTAATCCAAAAAATACTATTAATTCGGCAACAAAACCACTCAGACCTGGTAATGCGAGGGAGGCCATCGAAAAACTACTGAACATCGTGAACATTTTTGGCATTGGAATAGCTATTCCACCCATTTCGTCAAGATAAAGAAGACGTATTCTATCATAAGTTGTTCCGGCCAAGAAAAAAAGTGCAGCACCAATAAATCCATGAGAGATTATTTGTAAAAGGGCTCCGTTGAGCCCCATATCTGTGATAGAACCAATTCCTATAATTATGAAACCCATATGAGAAACAGAGGAATAGGCTATTCTTTTTTTTAAATTCCGTTGACCAAGAGATGTTGAAGCTGCATAGATTATTTGCATTGCGCCTACTATTATCAACCAAGGAGAAAACAGAGAATGAGCATGAGGAAATAATTCCATATTGATCCGAACTAATCCATACGCTCCCATTTTTAATAAGATTCCGGCTAGAAGCATACAAGTACTATAATGCGCTTCTCCGTGAGTATCTGGTAACCATGTATGTAGGGGTATGATTGGTAATTTGACAGCAAAAGCAAGAAAAAACCCAATATAAAATAATATTTCCAAGGCCACAGGATAGGACTGATTATCCAATATTTCAAAATTTAATGTTGGTGCAGTAGAACTATATAAACCGACGCCCAGAACTCCGATTAAAAGAAAAATAGAACCCCCTGCCGTATACAAAATAAATTTTGTAGCCGAATACAGACGTTTTTTTCCTCCCCACATGGATACAAGTAGATAAACGGGAATTAATTCTAACTCCCACATGAGAAAAAAAAGTAAAAGATCGCGAGAAGAAAATAATCCTATTTGCCCGCTGTACATTGCTAACATTAGGAAATGAAATAATCGAGAATCTCGAGTAACCGGCCAAGCCGCTAAAGTAGCTAAAGTAGTGATAAATCCCGTTAGTAAAATGGGTCCTATAGAGAGTCCATCTATTCCTAATCTCCAATGAAAATCCAAAAAAAGGATCCATTTATAATCCTCCATTAGTTGGATTAATGGGTCGTCTGATTGAAAATGATAGCAGAATGCATAAGTCGTTAGAAGAAGCTCTAAGATACATATACATATAGTATACCAGCGGATTACTCTATTTCCCCTATGTGGAAGAAAAAAAATGAAGCAACCTGCAAATATTGGCAAAACTGAAATTATTGTTAAACAAGGAAAATGGTTCGTGGTAAAGACAAGATACACTTGGGCCAGAAAAACGCGTGCTCAAAAAAAAATTAAATTGAGCACGGATTTTGTCGGTAAAAAAAAAATAAAATGGATTCAAGTAGAGTTTTATGGAATGTATCAATAAGCTAGACCCATACTGCGAGTTGTTTCATGCCATAAATAAACCCGAACGCTCAAAAAATCCGTTGGACACGCGGATTCACACCTCTTACAACCAACGCAGTCTTCGGTCCTTGGGGCAGAAGCGATTTGTTTAGCTTTACATCCATCCCAGGGTATCATTTCTAATACGTCGGTGGGGCACGCCCGGACACATTGGGTACATCCTATACACGTATCATAAATCTTTACTGAATGTGACATTGGATCTATACATTTTGAACGTCATAAATTTTCGGTCTAGTAAACTAACTTAGAAATGAATCCTATAGTTAGATACCGGACGAATCAATGAGTGATCATAATCAATTTACTTCCGAATTTCTTTATGAAAAAGGACCAAAATACTTTGATTTCTTGTGTTTTTGCAACTACGATCATACCTTACCCGTCTCAAACCGATTAATTTGAACTTAGTTATAAATAGTCAATTTTCCACTGATACAATAATGAATACTATTTTTTCAACAAGTTTGATTGGTTAATACGAGTTGATTTTCTGTTACGATAAATTGATGAAACAATAGCCGGTCCAATAGCTGCTTCAGCGGCTGCAATAGTTATAACAAAAATGGAAAAAATGTCTCCTCTTAATTGACGATTATCAAAAATATCAGAAAATGTTACAAAATTTATATTAACTGAATTTAATAGAAGTTCAAGGCACATAAGGGCTCTAACCATATTTCGACTTGTGATTAATCCATAGATACCAACAGAAAATAAATAGGCACTCAAAACAAGTATATGTTCGAGCATCATTAATCAACTCCTTATCAAGATCCATTTTGATTCGTTTTAATCTGAACAATAATTCAATAGATTCGATTCTAACAAATATGAAACAAGGAAGTAGATTGGTAATAGATCGATTTAAAAATAAAGCCCTTACTATTCTATTTTTTTTATTATTTTAACCAGTAATTCAAATTAACAAATTAGACTTTTTGTGTTAGTTAATTCAACTTCAATTACTTGTTTTAAAGATTTATTATTGACGCGCTATAGAAATAGCACCTATTAAAGCGACTAAAAGAATTATTGAAATGAGTTCAAATGGAAGAAAAAAATCTGTTGCTAAATGAATTCCAATTTGTTGACTATTACTTATCAAATCTTGTTCTAAAATTTGATTTGATTTTGTAGTCCAGCTGATTCCGTACCAGGCCGTATCTGGAATAGTAGTAATTAGTGAAATAAAAAGACTTGTACAAATCAGTGAAGTAACTCCATCCCCAATGGTCCAAAGATGAAAATCTTGGTAATATTCTGAACCATTCATAAACATCACAGCAAAAATTATTAAAACATTTATAGCTCCTACATAAATAAGGAGCTGCGCAGCAGCTACAAAATATGAGTTCGATAGAATATAGAATAAGGATATACAAAAAAGAACCAATCCCAATGAAAAGGCCGAATAAATTGGATTCGGAAGTAATACGACTGCCAGACTTCCTAATATAAGACCCGATCCTAGAAAGACTAAAAGAAAATCATGTATTGGTCCGGGTAAATCCATTTGATTTTATCAAAAAAATCGAAATATTTCATGTCTTTGTTGACCTGACCAGGAAAAAAGAAGTTTTTTTTTTATTTTAACATACTTCTTAATTTTAATTGAATTTAATTTGAATGAATGGAGATGATTTGGATTGATGTAAATACAGGACTACTTTTTTTATTTAGTTTCGAAAGCAAAGGTTAAAACTTTATCTTTCTATTTTCTATTATTAAATAATTACATTATTCGAAATTCGAATAGAAACTCATTTGATTTTCATTGAAAATCAAGCCACGATTCTCACCAACCAACCGTTCTTTTGTATTGACCAAGCAAAAACCTCATTCCTTTAACTCCAAAATAAAGGCAAAAGCTTTTTTTATTTGTAAATGTTTTGCGAATCGAGAGTTTTATACATTGTTGAGTTGAGATAAATTCGAAGAAATTGTTCGAATTGTGTAATCTTCAATTATTGATACCGGTAACCGGCCTAAAGAAATTTGATTATAATTCAATTCATGACGATTATAAGTAGAAAGCTCATATTCTTCGGACATTGATAAACAATTTGTTGGACAATACTCAACACAATTACCACAAAATATACAAATTCCAAAATCAATACTGTAATTAAGTAATCGTTTCTTTCGAATATCCGTTTGAAATTTCCAATCTACAACGGGTAGATCTATAGGACATACACGAACACATACTTCACAAGCAATGCATTTATCAAATTCAAAGTGGATTCGGCCTCGGAAACGTTCTGATGTAATCAATTTTTCGTAGGGGTATTGAATAGTTACGGGTAAACGATTCGCGTGGGACAAGGTAATCACGAAACCTTGACCAATGTATCTGGCAGCTCGTGTTGTTTGTTGACCAGAGTTCAAGAACCGAGTTAGCATAGGGAACATGTCGGAATAGCTATAAATAATTTTACTCGTTTCTTTCTCTTGTTTGAGACAAGTTAGGAAGAATAGAATATTCTATTCCTTTACAGTGAAAGAAGTTGGAACGAAGTCGTTAATAATAGATTACCTAAAGAAATAGGTAAAAGAAATTTCCATCCAAGATTTAATAGTTGGTCCATTCTCAGTCTTGGTAAAGTCCATCTTGTTGCAATAGAAATGAATAAGAACAAATAAGTTTTAGCCAGTGTAATAAAGATACCTATTATTGTTCCAAAAACTTGCCCTCTTTTATTTATGTCAAACAACTCAGGACCAAATAGGTTTGGAATAGAAAGATTCCATCCCCCCAAGTAAAGAACTGTTACAAATAATGAAGAAATTAGTAGATTTAGATACGAAGCAACATAAAATAAGCCAAATTTGATACCTGAATATTCGGTTTGATAACCAGCTACTAATTCTTCTTCTGCTTCTGGTAAATCAAAAGGCAATCTCTCACACTCGGCTAGAGAAGAAATTAGAAAAATGATAAACCCTATAGGTTGACGCCACAAATTCCACCCCCAAAAACCATATTTGGATTGTGTTTCAACTATATCAACTGTACTTAAACTGTTAGATAATCATAGTCGACAATAACATCACTGCTTTCATCGCTATTACAGAACCGTACATGAGATTTTCATCTCATACGGCTCCTCATAGGTCACAAATAAATCTAAAGAACCTTTCAACATTTTTTATCTTGATGTTTTTGTAGGATCTATAGAGAATAAAACTCTTATCCTAAGGCCTAGAATTAGACTAATGGAATTCTGTCTGCTAAATTTATAATTCTAATAAAAAGTGCTTCTGAATTGATCTCATATTTTAAGAATTTTCATTTTTCTTTGTTAATTAAAAACTTTATCCTTGAATGAAAAAAAAAGACTTTTTAGAGGAATATCACATAGATATTTCAACTTCTCATTTTTGATTACGAAAAAGAATTTATACATTACATAACAAGAATTTTTTTGTTCCTATTCTCCTTTCTCAGAAAAGAAGTATTATCCGCATTATAAAAAGTAAAAGATTTCTTCGTTTTGATAGTTATTTACTTAATCAGTGGACAGGAACATACTCTGGGTCGAAATCATGGGGAGTACTTCTTAATAATTTCTACCAACTTAAAGCCCCAATTCTAATTATTTTTCTATAAAAAAAGATCCTAGATGGATAATTTTCAGAATCTCCATTACTAATCCTTTGTGTATCTTGGTCTTCCTAACCATCCACTCGTTTTTTTTGAATCTTTCATTAGGATAATACATATATGGAATCATAGTATATAAAAAACCCATACAATTGATCTTTTAAACCCGCTTCAAGCCATGATGACTAATCAGCCAATCTTGGGGTAAACAGCCTTGACTGTTTATGTTTACTTTCACTTAATTCTTGTACATAGGAAATGAGATTTCATTCTTTTAACAGCAAATTTGTAAGCCGTTTTATTTCACTCGTATAACTATCTGGTTTAATTCCTCAACCCAATGATGAATTAAAAAATCGATATTCAAATCATTGGACTTTCTTGTTAGAAAGATAAAGAAATGGGATAATTTTTATGTCTCAGCGAATCACACGTAGAGATATTGATAATACACATAGAGTTAATGGTATTTCATAACTAATTGATTGAGCAGCAGCCCTTAATCCACCTAAAAAGGAATATTTATTATTTGATCCATATCCTGACATAAGCAATCCAACGGGAGCAAGACTTGAAATGGCGATCCATAAAAAAACACCAATACTAAGATCAGCTAGAATAAAGCGATAGCTAAAAGGAATTATTGAATAACTTAGTAAAATGGATATGACTGCTATGGATGGACCAATACTGAATAAACGAGTATCTCCTCTAGATGGAAGAAGATTTTCTTTGAAAAGTAGTTTTGTACCATCGGCTAAAGCTTGAAGAATTCCCAAAGGCCCCGCGTATTCGGGTCCAATACGTTGCTGTATCCCTGCAGATATTTCTCGTTCTAACCAAACAATTACTAGAACACCCAGTGTGATTCCTAATACAAGAATTAAAATAGGGACAAGCATCCATATGATCCCATAAGTTTCTTTTAAGAATTCCAATCTGGAAAAAGAATGGATAGCTTCTATTTCTGTTATATCAATTATCATTTCAACGATCAACTTCTCCCATAATGATATCTATACTACCTAGTATCGTCATAATATCAGCCAATTTCATTCTTTTAACTAACTGCGGAAGAATTTGCAAGTTGATAAACCCCGGCGGTCGGATTTTCCATCTCCAAGGAAAAACACTCTGATCTCCGATCAGAAAAATTCCCAATTCTCCTTTTGGTGCTTCGACTCTTACATAAAGTTCTTGCTTGGACAATTCAAACGTGGGAGAAGGCTTTTTACTAATAAATCGATATTCAAAATCATTCCATTCGGGGTCTTTTATTCTATCAAAGCGCCGGCTTTCTAAATTCTCATAGGGCCCCCCTGGAATTCCTTCCAAGGCTTGTTGGATTATTTTTATGGATTCTGTCATTTCACTGATTCGTACTAAATAACGAGCTAATGAATCCCCTTCTTTTTGCCATTGAATTTCCCAATCAAATTCGTCATAACACTCATAACGATCAACTTTACGAAGATCCCATTGTATTCCGGAAGCTCGTAGCATTGGCCCCGATAAACCCCAATTTAGTGCTTCTTCTCCGCCAATAATACCTATGCCTTCCACTCGTTCTAAAAAAATAGGATTTCGTGTAATAAGCTTTTGATATTCAGCAACCCCATTTAAAAAATAATCGCAAAAATCCAAACATTTATCTATCCAGCCATAAGGTAGATCAGCAGCGACCCCTCCGATACGAAAATAATTATGCATCATGCGCATACCGGTAGCAGCTTCGAATAGGTCATATATCAATTCTCGTTCTCGGAAAATATAGAAGAAGGGGGTCTGTGCCCCAATATCTGCCATAAAAGGGCCAAGCCATAACAAATGGGAAGCGATACGACTCAACTCCAGCAAAATAGCTCTAATATAGCTAGCTCTTTTAGGTACTTGAATATTTCCTAGCTGTTCAGGTCCATTTACGGTTATTGCTTCTGTAAACATGGTAGCTAAATAATCCCAACGTGTTACATAAGGCAAATATTGTATAATTGTTCGATTTTCTGCAATTTTCTCCATTCCTCTATGTAAATAACCCAATATAGGTTCACAGTCAATAACATCTTCACCGTCGAGAGTAACGATCAGTCGAAGAACACCATGCATTGATGGGTGGTGAGGCCCCATATTCACTATCATGAGGTCGTTTCTTGTAATTGGTGTAATCATAAGTTTTTCCCGAGTCAGTCTTCCATGCATTTCTGAAAGTAAAAAGAAGTTCATTAAAATTTAAACGACTAAGCTCATCAAATGGTATCATGCTTCAAATTAACGAGTTTTTATTTCTCGAATATCCAACTCATTAATTACTTCTTTATAGCGTCGTCTACTTCTTTTTGACAAATAGGCTAGTAGTCGTTGACGTTTTCCCAAAATTTTGCGCAAACCTCTCTGAGATGAAAAGTCTTTTTTGTGCAATTCCAAATGTGAAGTAAGCCTCCTTATCTTAGTGGTGAAACTGGATACTTGAAATTCAACAGACCCTCTATTTTCTTCGTTTTCTTTTTGAGAAATAATCGAAATGACTGAATTTTTTACCATAAAAAAATTCCCTTTTTTCCTTGTACAGATATGGATTTTACCGATCAGTAATAATAATGCTATTAATTTCTATGTGGTATATACAATAATTTAATCCAAATAATTTATGATTTTATCAATTCAAACCAATCAATCGAATTGGAAATTCGATTTAGATAGGAATAGAAAATAATTGGTCCGTTTTCGCATCCAAGAATTTAGATCTAAAATTCAGAAGCTTCTTTTGATTCATTTCGAGATCTAATTGAGATATTATTCATAGTCATTTCATATTGGATACTAGAATGAGATGTGAGACAAGAAAAGCACGTGATCTGTATATGAGACAAGAAAAGCACGTGATCTGTATATTTGTTTACTTTCATATACCCTAAAAATCTATTTTCTATTTTTAGATTATAGGGTAGATAGAAATAGGATATATAGAAAAAGTGTTTTATTCACAGAATTTCAATCGCGGATATAGATATATTCTTAACATACTGAAACGACTGCCATTATTGGTATCAAACCAATAACGATTCATACAAGCTAAATCTTCTAATCGATAATTAGGCCAAAGAAAGAGCTTTAATTTCATTAATTTATTTTTTTCTCTATCAAGATGGTTATTGTCATGTGAAACTCGGCTGCTGTTTGTTACGCTCTTTTCATTCCAAAATACTGGATTTCTATCTATAGAATTTCTATTCTTTGAATTGAAACAAATTAGAATTCTCACTTTTCTACGACGTTTAAACGATAAAATATTTTCCGAAACAAGTAAATCAAAGTGCTTTTTGTCTCTATTTTGAGTTATTCTTTGATGTGGTAAAAAACTTTCATCAAAATTTTTCGTAGAAACATATCTTTGCTCTTGATATTTTTGATTAATTTGATGTTTACTCTTATAAAGCAACGAAATATTTATGGTTTGGTACATAAGAAATTGTCCATCTTTTTTGCCAGACAAACGAAGTGGTTCTACAATCAATATTCCTTTCTTCATCAATTCTGAGAGAGTTAAATTCTTTTGAATCAACATTATATCCAAACTCATTTCTCTCTTTTGAATCGAGAATAGAGTAATTTTTCTTGGATCTATCAGTCTAAGCAGGAGACAATAGACCTTGATATTATTCATCATTCTTTGATTCAAAGTTGCGTCCCATCTCAATTGAAAAAGCAAATAACGTTTCAGGAAGAAATCTATTTCTGCTTCTCTATTGCTTTTGTATTGTTTTTTATTTCTCCCCTTTTTCATGTCCGAGCTTGCATAAATTTCCTCAATATTTTTTTGGTGTGAGAGAACGGATTCGCGATCTCCTTGGCTTATGGGTTCTTTTTCTTCTTGATTTCGATGCTTTTTATTCGAAAACAAATTTATCTTTTTCTTTTCATTAATCTTTTTATTTTTACTACTATTTAAATTTAAATTGAAAAGAAGTAATTTGCTTGGGATAAACCAAGGTTTCATTTTATAGCCTTTATAAAGTAACACCAATTCTGGGAAGAGCCAAAATTCCAGATTCCATATAGGGTGCTTTAGCTTTTTTTCATTCATTCCCATCCAATCAAAAAAACCTTTGCGATAATTTGGTGAATTGATTTCTGGAATCATAAGATAAAAAATATTTTTTTGATTTTTAAAAATTATTTGAGAGTTGTTAGTACGAATTTGAGCATTTTTATTCCTATTGGTATCAATTCGGATCCAGACCCCAATATCGACTTTTTGTCTAAGATAAAAATGGAAAATTTTCCAATCAAAATATTTTCTATCAACCGGTTTTTCCATATATGGAATATCAACCTGTCCTAGATCGTTTGGAATAGGGATGTTCCTCCGTATATCAAAAAGGGCTTTTTTAGCCCTGTTATAAGTATAATAAATTTCTGGGTTCTTATTTTCTTGAAAGGGAGGTCTATAAAAAAAGCATTCCCTTTTCTTTTTATAATTAATAAATTTATATGATAAAAGATTATAATTATAGGATTTTCGAAAATTATCTTTTTCATTAGATAATAAATCTACTTCGTATTGTTTTTTGGAACCAACTAATAGGTCTTTTTCATATGAATGCCGCTTGCTTAAATTTTCCTTTTTAGCTATACAACGCTGGTGAACTCTATTTCTCCGTTTTTCTGGTAGTAATCTAGACCATCTGATCTGAGATAAATGGTATTGAAAATGCCCTTTTAACCAGTTTTTCCATTCATTCGTTTCATAGCCCGGAAGTTTCTTATTTATTAATTTCCAATGAACCATTCCTTGGCTTTCAAAAGAATCCTTTATTTTAGGCTTAAGAAAAGGGGGGTTTTTTTGATATTCAACAACAGATCTTACCGAGTTCCTTTTTTTGATTTGTGATAATTTGTAAAATACATAGGCTTGTGACATGTAGGATAAGTCACAAAAAATACGTGAATTTTCTTTCATTTTAATGTTACTAATCTTAGCAAGTGGCTTTTTTATAGTCGAAATAAACGAAATTGGCGTTTTCTTTTTTGTATTAATTTTGTCTTGTTTTCTTTCATTATTGTAAATCGATTTATCAAAAAAATTTTTTGTTAATTTACGAAAAAGTTCTGTATTTATTCTGGGAATAGTAATGATCGATAAGAATATCTCTGTGTAGATTTTTTCAATGAAAATTTTTAAAAAGAAGGTTAATTTACAGATTAATTGAGCATTTATTCTTTTTAATATTTGCCTTTTTTCAAATTTTTTAGAATTATAACTTGTTTTAGTAGGACTAAGACTCTTTATTCTTGGAGTTACTTTTTTTTTCTCTTTTGAGATTTTGGCTATTTTATTTCGGATTGTACTTGTTCTATCCGTGAGATCCTTCATTTTTTTTTCTGTCAATTGAGAAGTTGTCCAACTCGGAGATGCAATTTGACTAAATGATTCGTGAATTATCTGATTGCTTAGCATGGAATCTTTTTCATCTTTAAGTTCGCTCGATTTATATACTTTTTTTAATCTAAAAAATAGAATTGGATTTACTTTTGAAAGTTCTTTTATTATTTTTTTTATAAAAAAAATACCTACCATAACCCATTTTTTTATTTCTTTTGAAACGTTTCGAAGTAATTTTGTTTTTTCTTTGAAAACTGTTAGAACTCTAAAAAATTTCTTTTTACATTTTTCAATTTGTTTTTTTAATTCCTTTAAAATGGGTTTAAAAAAAGAAGGACGTTTTCGGGGCGGACCAAAAGGAAGTTCCGCTTCCATTCCCCAAATAGTTAAAAAACAAAAATCATCTTTTTTATTTTTCATTAGATCTTTATGAGAGGATCGTAGTTTTGATTTGCGCCAAGGTTTCAGACAGAAAGGAAACAATATTTTTATCTGAATACCGTCTGTCAACCAATTTTGTGGAAATTCTGTTTCGGATAATGGAACACCGTTATAGGTACATTTAAGATGTATTTCTCTATTCCATTCTTGTAAATCCTCAGCCCATTCAGGAAGTTGGAATAGGAGTATACGGCCAATATTTTTTGTAATTATTAATAAAGGTAATAGAACACTTTTTCTAAAAATAGATTGAGTTATTAACATACAACCTCTTATTACTTGCGCAAGTGGAATGCTATCCCAGGTCTCTGCTATCTCTATTTTCACTTTTTCCTTTCTTTTCTTCGTTTCTTTTTTTTCTTCTCTTTTTGTTTGTTCTTTTGTATACTGTACTCTTTTCAATGCTTCTCCTTTCCACACCCAATTTTGAAAAATGTGTTTAATCAATCCGGAGATATCAAAAGAAAAAAGAGGGGATTTTTGTAGTCTTTCAAAAAAAAGAGGGGAATGCACATTTGCTTGAAAAAATTCTGAAATAACTATTTTACGCCTTTGAGCTCGCATAGAACCTTTGATTATACCCCGCCGAAAGTCTGATTGTTGCGAATAACGTATCAAAGCCACTTCGTCTATTTGATCGGGCATATTAGTATCCGTAATATTAGAATCACTACTCTGCTTGTTAGCAGTAAAAATCACGACACGTTTGCCCTTTCTTGAACGAATTTGATGAGCTACTGGTACGTTGTCTTGATATTCTCCTAATTGTTGTTCTAAATTGGTAATTAATCTGTATGACCGTCGAGGTATTTCTTTACTGATTTCTTTTATTCTAATCGATTTTCGACCATCAGAATCAGTTACTATTTGAGTTAATAAATATTTCAAAATTTTGATTCCTTTTTCGTA